ATTTTGAGCGCTTGAAGTACGAGTTAAATTAATGATATTATAATTTAAAAATTAATGATATTATAATTTAAAAATTAATGATATTATAATTTAAAAATTAATGATATTATAATTTAAAAATTAATGATATTATAATTTAAAAATTAATGATATTATAATTTAAAAATTAATGACTGAGTCTCTGTTCATATAAGGGGCGTTTGATGTGCCTGGGGGGTGGATGTAAAGCACCGCCAAGTCCTTTGGGTTTCAGACTGGTGTTCGTAATCCCCGGGCGGATTGAGGGTGATGGTATTACAATCAATGTTTAGGGCTGAGCATAGTGGGGTATCTAATCCCAGTTTGTTCCTTGTTTTCGGGCAGCTGAATGTTCATGATGTATGCTGAATATTTGCGTAGCTTTTGAGCCTAAATAGGGGTGTTGAATTAAGCATATGTAAGTGAGCGGATGGTGTTTAGGAGTGTTCGAGTTTTGGGGGGGGGGGGCTTACCAACTGTATGAAAGAGGGGCACGTGATAGTATGATGGGGAAAAGACAACGAGTGTTATGCACGTGATATCAACGTATGTAAATCCTTCAAATCATGTCTTCCTACCATTCATACACATTTCAATGCAGCAAGAGAAAATGTTCTACCTTATCTGCCCATTGCTTCGCTCTGCACTCTGAAATGTCAAGTGAAAGGAAAATAAAAAATTAAAACCCCCTACCCTCTGGAAAGAATGCTTGCATGCTGGGTAACGAGAGCTTTGTGGTACACCATTAGTTCTATGCCAGCGTCAGGCAGTTTATGGGAAACATGCAAGAATTGGACCTGAAATAGGAGCCAATGCCAGGAATAATTCACTAGTAACAACCCTTCATGAAACAGTCCCTGACCATCAAGAACAGTTAGTCCTCTGATTTCTAATGTTGCTGGGCTCTTACTGTGAGTTTAGTGGTAGGATACCACGTTGAATAGCCAAATTCAAAGACCTTGCAATCCAAACATTTCTTAGTTGCTGTTTCATAAGCTTATGATTAATCTTTATACCATAAATAGTTACATAAAACATTGTATGTAAATGTATACGTACATAAATAGTAATTGATTTATGTACTATATAAGTTAATGTTAAATAATACATACAGAGAATAGTTTAATTGTAAAGAATTCTAGCTTTGGGGGCTAGAGGTAGGAGTTTGAGTCTTCTTTCTCTGAGCATTGGGGAGGAGTTTAACCTCCGACGGTCGGCTTACAAGGCCGGGGCTCTGAAACATGCTGAGCTACCAATGCAGTTTCACTCAAGGGTTTTGTTTTCTAGTAACCCTGCGAGGGGTATGAAGATTAGGAAAATGGAGAAGTACAGGAGAGAAGCTACTTGTCCAATAATGACGAAAGGGTGTTCTACAGGCATTCCTCCGATTCAGGTGAGGATAGCAACATCTGCAACGAGGGTTCAAAATAAGAATTGCGAGAGTGGCCGGAATGTTAGGCCTCGTTGTTTAGAGGTGTGGAGAATTGGGACTAGTATTAAGACAAGAATGGAAAATAGCAGGGCAAGGACTCCCCCAAGTTTGTTTGGGATTGAGCGTAGGATGGCGTAAGCAAATAAGAAGTACCACTCGGGCTTAATGTGTGGAGGGGTAACTAGGGGGTTTGCGGGGGTAAAATTGTCTGGATCGCCTAACAGGTTAGGTGAAAATAGTGCGAGGGAAGTAAGTACAGCGAGGAGGATTACGAACCCTAGGAGGTCTTTGTACGTGAAGTATGGGTGGAATGAGATCTTGTCCGCATTTGAGTTTAAGCCGACTGGGTTGTTAGATCCTGTTTCGTGAAGGAAAATTAGGTGGAGTAGAGTGGCGGCTGCAATGATGAATGGTAGGAGGAAGTGGAATGCGAAGAATCGAGTCAGGGTTGCATTGTCTACCGAGAAGCCGCCTCAAATCCATTGGACTAGCGTGTTTCCAACATAGGGGATAGCAGAGAGCAAGTTTGTGATGACGGTGGCCCCTCAAAATGACATTTGGCCTCAGGGTAGGACGTATCCTACGAAGGCGGTTATCATTACTAGGAGCAAGAGGATGACCCCGATATTTCACGTTTCCTTATAAAGGTAAGACCCGTAATAAAGTCCTCGACCGATGTGAAGGTAAATGCAAATGAAGAAGAAAGATGCTCCGTTAGCATGCATGTTGCGGATTAGTCAGCCAAAGTTTACATCTCGACAGATATGTGCCACGGAGGTAAAGGCTGTTGCGATGTCCGATGTATAATGTATGGCCAGGAATAGGCCGGTGAGGATTTGTGTAATTAAGCAGAGTCCTAGAAGAGATCCAAAGTTTCATCATGCTGAGATGCTTGAGGGGGCTGGGAGGTCAACTAGTGCGTCGTTTGCAATTTTTAGTAGGGGGTGGGTTTTTCGTAGATTTGCCATGTAGTTCTTGTAGTTGAATAACAACGGTGGTTTTTCAAGTCATTAGCTCAGGTTAGAGTCCTGGCAAGAATTATGACCTTTGTCTTATATTTAGTTTTATTCTGTTTTATGATGGGGCTGGTTGCAGTCGCCTCAAACCCTTCGCCATATTTTGGTGCTTTAGGTTTGGTTGTGGTGGCGGGCATGGGCTGTGCTATCTTGGTCGGGCACGGGGGCCCTTTTTTGTCGCTAGTTCTGTTTTTGATTTACTTGGGAGGGATGTTAGTGGTGTTTGCATACTCGGCTGCTCTTGCAGCCGAGCCTTATCCTGAAACATGGGGTAGTCGCCCTGTTGTGGCCTACACGGTGGTTTATGTGGTGGGGTTGGCCTTAGTGTCGATACTATTTTGAGGTGGGTGATATGAGTCTTCTTGAATGTCGTCCGATGAGGTGGGGGAGCTATCTGTATTTCGTGGGGACGTTGGAGGAGTTGCTCTGATGTATTCAACTGGTGGGTGGTTGTTAGTTGTAAGTGCATGGGTGTTGCTCTTGACTTTGTTTGTGGTGTTGGAGTTAACGCGGAGTTTGGGTCGAGGGGCTCTTCGTGCCGTTTAATAGATAGTAAGGAGTGCGGTAAGTGCAAGTGTAAGGACGAATAGTGTAAGGTATGTTTTGATTAGTCCTCGTTGGATGTTGCTTGTGGTGGATACCAGTGGGAGGTTAAGGGAGGCCAAGGCTTTAGGGCCCGCCTTTTCAAATCATGTTTGGTCAATCATTTGGCTGGCGATTGATTGGCCTAGGATCAGACTGAGTTTAGGGGTGAATCGATGAACGATTGCTGGGAAGAAGCCGAGCATGTTGGAGAAGTGGTGCGTAGCTAGTGTTGGAGTGGGTTTAAACTGCTTGTTAGTTAGTGAGGCTAGTTCGAGTGCTACTAGTAGTCCGATGATAGTTACTGCTAGTGCGGCTAGTTTCAGGAGGAGGGGTATAGTTATTACGGGCGTTTTTAGTGGGGTAAGATTAGACGTGATTAGTAGACCTGCAATGATGCTCCCTCAAGCTAGGCGTTTAATTGGATTTGTGACGGCTTGGTTGTTTTCATTGATGGGTGAAAGTGGGTTAAATCGAGGGTAGCCCATGGCTACAAAGAACACTACGCGGAGGCTGTAAATAGCCGTGAAGGAAGTGGCTAGGAGAGTAAGAGTAAGGGCTCAGGCGTTAAGGTGGGAAGTGTTAAGGGCTTCGATGATGGCGTCTTTGGAGTAAAAGCCCGCCAGGAAGGGGGTGCCTGTTAGAGCAAGGCTCCCAATGGTAAGGCAGGAGGATGTGAAGGGGGTAAGGTGATGCATGCCTCCTATTTTTCGAATGTCTTGCTCGTCGTTCAGGCTATGAATGATTGAGCCAGAGCACAGAAAGAGTATGGCCTTGAAAAAAGCGTGTGTGCAGATGTGGAGGAATGCTAGTTGTGGTTGGTTGAGGCCAATTGTTACTATCATTAGGCCCAGCTGGCTGGAGGTGGAAAATGCAACAATTTTTTTGATGTCATTCTGGGTGAGAGCGCAGGTGGCGGTAAATAGTGTTGTTAGGGCGCCCAGGCAGAGGCAAATAGTTAGGGCAGTTTGGTTACTTTCTATAAGCGGGCTAAGGCGAACCAGAAGGAAAATACCGGCCACAACTATGGTGCTGGAGTGAAGGAGGGCGGAGACCGGTGTAGGGCCTTCCATGGCAGAGGGGAGTCATGGGTGAAGTCCAAATTGGGCGGATTTTCCGGTTGCAGCAACGATTAGGCCAAGAAGCGGGAAAGTTAAATCGAAGTCTTTAGCAGCGGTGAACATTTGTTGTATTTCTCAGGAGTTGAGGTTTGTTGCTATTCAGGCCATGGCAAAAATTAGTCCAATGTCCCCGACTCGGTTATAAAGAACGGCTTGGAGGGCGGCAGTATTAGCGTCTGCTCGGCCGTATCATCATCCAATGAGAAGGAATGATATAATTCCTACTCCTTCCCATCCGATGAACAGTTGGAATATGTTGTTCGCCGTGACTAGAATAATTATGGCAATGAGGAAGGTTAGGAGGTATTTAAAGAATCGATTCATGAAGGGGTCGGCATGCATATATCAGGATGCGAACTCCAAAATGGATCATGAGACATACAGGGCAATTGGGACAAAGGTGATCGAGTAGTGGTCGAACTTGAGGCTAATATTCACGTCAAAGGTTTGTGTATTTATTCAGGTTCAGGTGGTGATGACGGCTTCTGTTCCCTCATTAAGATACACAAATAGAGGGAGGAGGCTAATGAAGAACGCTAGCTTTACTGATGTTTTAACGTGGGAAAGGGCTCAGTCGGGGGTGTGGGGGCGTGGGTGGAGCGTTGTAGCTAGTGGGTACACTAAAAGGGAAAAGATTAGGATTAGGCTTGAGGTTATTAGTAGTGGTGTGGAGTGCATAGCTACTACTTGGATTTGCACCAAGAGTTTTTGGTTCCTAAGACCAACGGATGAGCTGTTATCCTTTAGGAGCTGTGCGAGTGAGCCATGGGGTCAAACCAAGGTGACAAGGATTAGCAGTCCTTGTTGCTATCGAGCCTCTCTCGGTGGATAAGGGGATTTTAACCCCTGTTTTTAGAATCACAATCTAATGTTTTTGTTAAACTATATCTACAGGCAGTTCAACCTCAGATTAGTTCGGGTTTGAGGATAAGGAGAACAAGGGGGAGAAGGTGTAGGAAGATGAGAAGATGTTCGCGGGTGTGTGCAGGGTCTAGAGAGATAAGGTGGTTTGGGAGATTACCTCGCTGAGTTATGAGAAACATATATAAGGAGTAACCTGCGGTAATGAGGGTCCCTACACCGGTGAGGGCTAGTGTTCATCAGGATCAGTTAAACAGGGATGAAATAATTATTAGCTCTCCTATGAGGTTCGGGAGAGGGGGAAGGGCCAGGTTAGCTAGGCTTGCGATAAATCACCATGTGGTGGTGAGAGGCAATAGTATTTGTAGACCTCGTGCTAGAATCATGGTTCGGCTATGCGTTCGCTCATAGTTTGTGTTTGCCAGGCAGAACAAGGCGGAGGAAGTCAGGCCGTGTGCGATTATAAGAATTAATGCTCCAGTAAATCCTCAGGAGGTTTGGATTAAAATGCCCCCTGCTACCAGCCCCATGTGGCTCACGGAGGAATAGGCAATTAGAGATTTAAGGTCGGTTTGACGGAGGCAAATAGAGCCTGTTATAATAATGCCTCATAGCGCGAAAATGATAAATACATAGCCCAGTTCTTTAGTAAGGGGTTCAAGAATAGTTATTATTCGAATTATGCCGTATCCTCCCAGCTTTAGTAAGACTGCAGCCAGGACTATTGAGCCTGCAATGGGGGCTTCTACGTGTGCCTTGGGGAGCCACAGATGTACTCCATACAAGGGCATTTTGATCAGAAATGCGAGTAGGCAGCCTGCTCACCATAGTTTGTGGGCATAGGTAGTTAGGCATGATAGGTCGTGGTACTGTAGGGTTAGTAAAGAAAGGGATCCTGTATTGTTTTGTAGGAGGAGGAGGGAGACAAGTAGGGGGAGTGAGCCTGCTAGGGTATAAAAGAGGAAGTAAATTCCCGCATTTAGGCGCTCCGATTGGTTGCCTCAGCGGGTAATGATAATTAGTGTTGGGATGAGGGTGGCCTCAAATATAACATAAAACATGAGTAGTTCGGTAGCGCCGAAGGCTAGAATTAGGAAAAATTGAAGGGAGATTAGTAGTGTAATATACATTCGTTGGCGGTTGAGAGGCTCTGTGGATGTGTGGTTTTGGCTTGCCAGAATCATAAGTGGGAGCAGCCAGCAAGTTAAAACTAGTAATGGGGCCGAGAGGGGGTCTGTTGCTATGGTGAGGCTTAGGGAGGTCCATCCTGTCTCCGATGGGAGTTGTAGTCAGGTTAAACTTAGAAGAGCAACAATAAAGCTGTATGTAAGGACTACAGATCAGAGTTGCTTGGCTGGCAGAAGTCAGGTTGTTGGAATAAGCATTAGGGTTGGGATAAGAATTTTTAGCATTGCAAGAGATTAAGGTTTTGTAAGCGGTCGCTTCCGTGGGTTCGAGCGGTAGCTACTAGTAAAGCAAGCCCTGCGCTTGCCTCGCAAGCTGAAAATGCCAGGAGAAGAACCGGGGCCGCCGACAGGCTAGTAGAGTTAAGTTGAAGTGCCCATAAGGAGAGAGCAATAAATAGTGAGAGCATCATACCTTCAAGGCAGAGTAGGGCTGAAAGGAGATGGTGGCGGTGAAATGCTAAACCGGTCAGGCCTAAGATAAAGGTGGAGGAGAAGGCAAAGTGGGTGGGGGTCATTAGACAATTGTGGACTTTAACCACAGGCTTCTGAGCCGAAATCAAATGTTTTCTTTAAACTAAATGTCTATTCGGCTCATTCTAGGCCCCCTTGGAGTCATTCGTACACTAAGCCCAGGGTAAGAAGAACTAGAACAGCGGAGGCTCAGAGGAATGTGAGTAGGGGGGAGGCTAGTTGGTCCCCTCATGGGAGTGGGAGGAGTAGAGCAATTTCCAGGTCGAACAGTAGAAATAGGATGGCAATTAAGAAAAATCGGAGTGAAAAGGGCAGTCGAGCGGACCCGAGTGGGTCGAAGCCGCATTCGTAGGGGGAGAGCTTTTCGTAGTCTGGGCTTATCTGGGGTAGTCAAAAGGATACGGCTGCCAAGACAAGGGACAAGATGAGGGTGATCAGGATGATTGTAGTAATAAGATTCATTATCTTTCCTTGGATTTTAACCAAGACCAGGTGATTGGAAGTCACATATACTTTTTAGATACTAGAAAGATTAAGATCCTCATCAGTAGATGGAGACGTAAAGGAATAGTCACACTACATCGACGAAATGTCAGTATCATGCAGCTGCTTCGAATCCAAAGTGGTGGGTAGAGGTAAAATGGTGGCGAATTTGTCGAAGTAGGCAGACGGCAAGGAATGTGGAGCCAATAATTACGTGGAGCCCGTGGAAGCCGGTTGCAACGAAGAATGTGGCACCGTACACGCCGTCTGCAATTGTAAATGGGGCTTCTATATACTCAAGGGCTTGTAGGGCTGTGAAGTAGCCGCCTAGAAGGATGGTTAGTGCTAGAGAGTGGATGGCTTGTTTTCGTTTTGCTTCTATAATGCTGTGATGGGCCCAAGTGACTGTTACCCCTGAGGCAAGGAGAACGGCTGTATTGAGGAGCGGCACTTCGAAGGGGTCCAATGGTACGATGCCTGCGGGGGGCCAGTTTCCTCCTAGTTCGGGAGTGGGCGCTAAACTTGAATGGTAAAAGGCTCAGAAAAATCCTGCGAAGAAGAGGACCTCCGAAGCGATGAAGAGGATTATTCCAAATCGGAGCCCTTTTTGGACCGGGGGTGTGTGGTGTCCTTGAAATGTCCCTTCTCGGACAACATCTCGTCATCATTGGCATGTTGTTATGATTAGTAAAGTAGTTCCGAGAAAGATTATAACTATGGAGCGGGTGTGGAATCATATTGCTATGCCGGATGTTATTAGCAAGGCGGCAATGGCGCCGGTTAGGGGTCAGGGGCTGGGGTCTACTATGTGGTATGGGTGTGCTTGATGGGCCATTAGACGTTTTCTTGTAGGTACAGGCTTAAAAGAAGAACAAATACGTAGGCTTGGATTATTGCTACGGCAACTTCTAGTAGTGTCAGTAGGAATAGTAGGGCTGCGGTTAGAACAGCCACAGTAGTTATAAGCGGCAGTAGCACGAAGACTGCGGTGGCGATGAGTTGGATGAGGAGATGGCCAGCTGTTAAATTAGCAGTGAGTCGAACTCCTAGGGCTAGTGGGCGGATAAATAGACTAATTGTTTCGATGATAATGAGGATAGGGATTAAAGGGGTCGGAGTTCCTTCTGGCAGTAGATGTCCTAAAGCATGCGTAGGCTGGTTTCGTATCCCGATAATCACGGTAGCCAATCAGAAGGGTACGGCAAGGCCCATGTTAAGGGATAGCTGGGTTGTTGGGGTAAAAGTGTACGGGAGAAGGCCTAGGAGATTTATTGTCAGTAGGAAGACCATGAGGGAGGCGAGAATTGCTGCTCATTTATGTCCTCCTGGGTTAATGGGTAGAAGAAGTTGTTGTGTAAATCGGAAGATGAATCAGTTTTGGAGGGTAAGCAGGCGATTATTTAACCATCGCTGTGAGGGGGCGGGGTAAAGCACTCATGGGAGGGCTGTGGCTAAAACAATGAGGGGTACTCCTAAAAATGTTGGGCTTATGAATTGGTCGAAGAAACTTAGTATCATGGTCAGGCTCAGGCTATTTCTTTAGGTTTTTCTACGCTTTGAGATGTTGGCTGATTGGATTGGGCATGGGCTGTCACTTTTGGGGGAATTAGGACTAGGAAGATTGTTCAAGAGAGGATAAGAATGGAAAATCAAGGTGTGGGGTCTAACTGTGGCATGTGAGTCGCTAAGGGTGGTAGGCAGTCACCAATCTTTAGCTTAAAAGGCTAACGCTACGGGCCTGTTTAGCTTCTCAGCGAAGCGTCCTCGAGTATATATGTGGCTCAGTTTTCGAAGTGTTCTAGCGGGACTGCTTCGACTACGATAGGTATGAAGCTGTGGTTGGCGCCACAGATTTCGGAACATTGTCCGTAGTACACTCCTGGTCGGCTAGCAATAAAGGTTGTCTGGTTTAGACGGCCTGGCACAGCATCTGTTTTAATCCCTAGGGATGGAAGGGCTCAAGAATGAAGGACATCTTCAGCGGAGACAAGGGTCCGAACTGGGGAGTCAATTGGTACGACCATTCGGTGGTCCACCTCTAGGAGGCGGAATTGGCCGGGCGTAAGGTCTTGGGTGGGGATTATATAGGAGTCAAATGCCAGGTCTTCGTAGTCTGTATATTCGTAGCTTCAGTATCATTGGTGGCCTATCGCTTTAATTGTTAAGTGGGGATGATTAATTTCGTCCATTAAGTAGAGGAGGCGGAGGGAGGGGAGGGCAATCAAAATAAGGATGATAGCTGGCAGTACGGTTCAGATAATCTCAACTTCTTGAGAGTCAAGAATAAGTTTGTCGGTAAATTTGGCGGTAGCTATTGTAGTAATAACGTATAGTACGAAGGTGCTGATTAGAAGAATAATCATCATAGCATGATCATGAAAATGAAGGAGTTCTTCTATTAGGGGGGAAGCTGCATCTTGAAGTCCTAGTTGGGAGGGGTGCGCCATTATGAGAATAAGATGCGCGAGGGTTCAACTCACAATTTTGCCTTGACAAGGCAGTGTAATAGTCATTTTACTAGCATCTTATAAAGAAGGTGACAGAGCGGTTATGTGGTTGGCTTGAAACCAACTCATGGGGGTTCAACTCCCTCCCTTCTCGTCAGTGTGATTGAATTTGGACGAAGGCTGGTTCTTCGAATGTGTGGTAAGGAGGAGGGCAGCCGTGGAGCCATTCTACATTTGTGGCTGTAAATTCCACTGAGTGAACTAGGCGTTTAGCGGCGAAGGCCTCTCAGATAATAAATAAGAATAGAATGACTGCTACCAGGGACACTATGGAGCCGATAGAAGAGATGGTGTTTCACACAGTGTAGGCGTCGGGGTAGTCTGAATATCGTCGGGGCATGCCAGCTAGACCTAGGAAGTGTTGGGGGAAGAAAGTGAGGTTAACACCTGTAAATATAAGTGCAAAGTGGACTTTAGTTCAGACATCGTGAAGCGTAAATCCTGTGAATAGGGGGAATCAGTGGACAAACCCTGCGACAATGGCAAAGACTGCTCCCATGGAAAGGACATAGTGGAAATGGGCTACTACATAGTAGGTATCATGGAGAACAATGTCCAGGGATGAATTAGCTAGAACGATCCCAGTTAGTCCTCCTACTGTAAATAGGAAAATAAAGCCAAGGGCTCAAAGTATAGGGGTTTCTCATTTAATGTTTCCCCCGTGCAAGGTTGCAAGTCAGCTAAAGACTTTTACGCCAGTTGGAATAGCGATAATTATTGTGGCGGATGTGAAGTAGGCACGAGTGTCTACGTCCATCCCAACGGTAAACATGTGGTGGGCCCATACAATAAACCCGAGGAGGCCAATGGCTATTATAGCCCACACTATTCCCATGTAGCCAAATGGTTCTTTTTTACCAGAGTAGTAAGCCACGATATGGGAAATCATACCGAAGCCTGGTAAAATAAGGATATAGACTTCTGGGTGCCCAAAGAATCAGAACAAGTGTTGGTATAAGATTGGGTCTCCCCCTCCTGCTGGGTCAAAGAAGGCAGTGTTTAGGTTTCGGTCCGTCAGGAGTATTGTAATGCCAGCAGCTAGTACGGGAAGCGAAAGGAGAAGAAGGACAGCAGTAATTAGGACGGCTCAGACAAATAGTGGGATTTGATACATCGAGGTTGCTGCTGGCTTCATATTAATAATCGTGGTAATAAAGTTGATGGCCCCGAGGATTGAGGAAATCCCTGCCAGATGAAGGGAGAAGATGGTTAAGTCGACGGATGCTCCTGCATGGGCTAAGTTCCCAGCTAGTGGAGGGTAGACTGTTCATCCTGTCCCAGCCCCTGCTTCTACGGCAGAAGAGGAGAGGAGTAAGAGGAAAGAGGGAGGAAGTAGCCAGAAGCTTATGTTATTCATTCGAGGGAATGCCATGTCAGGCGCACCAATCATCAGAGGGATGAGTCAGTTCCCAAAGCCTCCGATTATGATCGGCATGACTATAAAAAAGATTATTACAAAGGCGTGTGCCGTTACGATTACATTGTAGATTTGGTCGTCCCCTAGAAGAGAACCTGGTTGGCTTAGTTCAGCTCGAATAAGCAGGCTTAAGGCTGTTCCTACTATTCCAGCTCAGGCACCGAATAGTAAGTAGAGGGTGCCGATATCTTTGTGGTTGGTGGAGAAAAATCAACGGGTAATTGCCACAGGTAGGATGGCTGAGCACCAAGCGGTGGGTTGTAGCCCCATAGACAGAGGTTCAAGTCCTCTTCTTGCCAAAGCCTTGAGGTGTTATCACATCAGATTGCAAGTCTGAAGAAGCAGGATAATAACCTGCCGGGGCTTTCCCCCGCCTTTATAGTGGTTTATTAGGCGGGGGAAAGGTAGATTGATGCTCACTGGTTTGAGCGCTTAGCTGTTAACTAAGAGATTGTAGGATCGAGGCCTTCCAATCTAGTAAGGTCTTAGCTTAATTAAAGTGTCTGTTTTGCATGCAGTTGATGTGAGGTAATATCTCGCAGGTCTTAGAATAGAGATTGGGAGATTTTAACTCCCTCTTAGGGCTTTGAAGGCCCTTGGTCTAAAATGATCCTAAATTTCTGTGTTCTTGTGGTACTTCTTTGGGGAGAGGTTAAAAAGCTAGGAGGGCAGTGATGGCGGGGGTAAGGGGTAAAAGTGAAATTGTTGCTATTGTTGAGATAGCTAGAGGGAGGGTGAATTGACCGTTCGGGAATCGTCAGGGGGTGCTGCTGCTCAGGTGAAGGGGAAATAGGGTAATAGCCAATGCATAGGTAATCCGTAAGTAAAAAAAAAGGCTCAGGAGGGCGGTAAGTGCGGTTGTTGTGGCTAGCAGTCCTAGGTCATGTTTTGTTAGTTCTTGCAGAATTAGTCATTTTGGGGCGAAGCCTGTTAATGGTGGGAGTCCTCCTAGTGAGAGAAGAACAAGGGGTGCAAAAACCGTAAGGGTTGGGTTTTTAGATCAAGATGTCGCCAGTGAGTTCATGGTGGTAACGTTGTTGAGTCGACAGGTGAGGAATATTGAGATTGTTATGATTAGGTAGAGTAGAAGGGTTATGAGGGCCAGGTGGGTAGAGAATTGCATGACTAATATCATTCAGCCCAGATGAGCAATTGAGGAGTAGGCAAGGATCTTTCGCAGTTGGGTTTGATTAAGTCCTCCTCATCCGCCTACGAGGGTAGATAATACTCCTAAGATGATAAGGGTTGGTGAGTAGGTGCCTTGGATTTGGATGAGGAGAACAAATGGGGCAATTTTTTGTCATGTAGAAATAATGAGTCCTGTGAGCAGGTCGAGTCCTTGGAGAACTTCTGGCAGTCATGAATGTACGGGCGCTAGGCCGACCTTCAATGAGAGTGCCAGGGTGATAATAACAATAATAAGGGGGTCTGTTATTTCCTTGATATCTCATTGTCCTGTTAATCATGCGTTGGTTGCGCTGGCAAATAATAGTATGGCGGCGGCAGTCGCTTGTGTAAGAAAATACTTAATAGTTGCTTCGACCGCTCGGGGGTGCTTGTTTTGAATTATAAGGGGGAGGATGGCAAGGGTGTTAATTTCTAACCCCATTCAGGCAAGTAGTCAATGTGAGCTTATGAGTGTTGTTAGCGTGCCAATACATAGTATAGACAGGAATAAGGGTGTAAGTAAAGGGGGAACCATTAGTAGAGGTAGGGTTTTAACCTACATGCTTGGGGTATGGGCCCAAGAGCTTGATTGGCTTACTTTACTGGTTTGTTAGGAAGTGGTGTAGCGGAAGCACCAAGAGTTTTGATCTCTTAGGGTAGGGTTCGAATCCCTTCTTTCTAAGGAGTTGGGAGGACTTTAACCTCCATTATTCACTCTATCAAAGTGGTCCTTTGGTTTCAGGCACAGCTCCATAGGTTATAGTTGTGGGGGTAGGCCGGCAAATGATGTTGGGAGAGCAAGGTGTCAAATTACTAGTGCCAGTGTAAGGGGGAGGAAGTTCTTTCAGACTAGGTGCATGAGTTGATCATAACGGAATCGGGGGTACGAGGCCCGCACTCACAAGAATATGATAGAAAGGAGGGCCGCTTTAGTTATTAAGTTTATTGCGGTTAGCTCGGGAATTGTTGGAAGGTGGGTGGCCCCTAGGAAGAGTGTTGCAGATAGTGTGTTCATAAGGAGGATATTTGCGTACTCTGCCAGAAAGAATAGGGCGAAGGGGCCTCCAGCGTATTCTACGTTGAAACCCGATACTAGTTCAGATTCCCCTTCGGTTAGATCGAAGGGGGCACGGTTAGTTTCGGCTAGTGTTGAGATGTACCATATCGCTGCTAGGGGTCATGCCGGTAAAATTAGTCAAGTACTTTCCTGGGTGATGTTAAAAACTTGGAGGGAAAAACCCCCAGTAAAGATAATTACGCTCAGTAGGATGAGCCCGAGGCTGACTTCGTATGAAATGGTCTGGGCTACGGCTCGAAGTGCCCCAATGAGGGCATATTTTGAGTTTGAGGCCCACCCTGAGCCAAGAATTGAATAGACCGCGAGGCTGGAGAGTGCTAGAATGAAAAGAATGCTTAGGTTGAGGTCAACAACAGGGTAAGGAAGGGGTATGGGAGCCCATAGGGTGAGGGCTAGGGTCAGGGCTAGTATGGGTGCCAATAGAAATAGGATCGGGGAGGACGTTGAGGGGCGTACGGGTTCCTTAATAAATAGTTTTACGCCATCGGCGATCGGTTGAAGTAGTCCGTAGGGCCCCACAATGTTTGGGCCTTTTCGTAGTTGTATATAGCCAAGTACTTTTCGCTCAATTAGTGTTAGAAAAGCAACTGCTAGAAGTACTGGTACAATAAAGGCTAGGGGGTTAATCACATGCGTGGTGAGTAAAGTTATCATAGTTAAGGAGAGGATTTGAACCTCTGTTGGAAAGAACTTAGGCCTTTTGCATTACCAGACTCTGCCACCTTAACGTAGGGTTGTGTTAAGTCAAGGAGAGGGTGTCAATCTCTATTACTGAGGTCTAAAGCTCTGCTGTATTTAGTTCGTTACCTTAGCTTGTGCCATTATCTTGGCATAGTGTTGTATACCCCTTTGTCCAATTTAGATGCTTTCATTGGTTGGGGGTGGGGCGTATTTTTAATAGGGGCCCCCCCTTCTCGGTCCTTTCGTACTAGAGAAGGTTACTACATAGATAGAAACCGACCTGGATTACTCCGGTCTGAACTCAGATCACGTAGGACTTTAATCGTTGAACAAACGAACCCTTAATAGCGGTTGCACCATTAGGATGTCCTGATCCAACATCGAGGTCGTAAACCCTCTTGTCGATATGGGCTCTAGAAGAGGATTGCGCTGTTATCCCTGGGGTAACTTGGTTCGTTAATCGGCGTTGCCGGATCAATTTAGGTCAGAAATTCTGTTAATTAGAGTTGTAACTCTTAGCTCTGGGAGTGACAAATAAGAAAACATGTTAGGGGTTTATGCTCCCTCTCACTTGGAGGATTTTTATTACTCCATGGTCGCCCCAACCGAAGGCATAGGAACAGTGTCCACTGGGCTTAGTCTTTGTTTGGATATGTTGGGCATGGTCTGTTTCGTTGCCTAAAGCTCCACAGGGTCTTCTCGTCTTATGGGACTATCTCCGCTTCTGCACGGAGAGATCAATTTCATTGACCTGAAAAAGGAGACAGTTTAGCCCTCGTTCCGCCATTCATACGGGTCTTCATTTAAAAGACAAATGATTACGCTACCTTTGCACGGTCAAAATACCGCGGCCGTTGAACACGTGGTCACTGGGCAGGCGAGACCTCTTATGTTGAGCTTTCAAGAGGCGATGTTTTTGGTAAACAGGCGAGGCTAGTTGTTGGTTTGCTGAATTCCTTCTTTTTCTTTTAGTCTTTCCTTGGGAGCATACCAGTGTAGGGTTAACGGTGTTATAGTGGAGGGTTTTCCAGTCCGCTTGGTTAATTCTTCAATGCCCTCTTCTCTTGGGGCCGTTAATGCTCGGTGGGGGGTCCGTTCCGACTTACACGTATGCAAGGAGAGAGGCGGGGTCTCTTATTACTCATATTAGCATGGTCACTCCTATGTCTGCATAGGATGGCCTGATAGGGGCTAGGGGATTAAGATAAGGTTATCGGTATTATAGAAACTAAAATTACATGTTTGAGCTTTAACGCTTTCTATTAGGATGGCTGCTTTTAGGCCCACTAAAACATTGGTCTTCTTTAGTTTTGTATGGTCTTTATCCTCCTAGAAAAGTTGTATCTTGTTTCAAAGGGGCTGAACCCCCTTTGACTAACTCTAGTGGTTTCTCTAGTTATCTGTCAAAGCATTGGTGCAGGTGTGAAGGGAGAACCCAGGAGGCTGAACTTCTATTCATTTCTCAGGCAACCAGCTATATCTAAGTTCGGTAGGTCTGTCACCTCTACTCGAAGATCTTCCCACTCTTTTGCCACAGAGACGGGTTTGCCCTGTTGATAGGCTGTCTTGGAGTAGCTCCCTTAGTTTCGGGGTGTCAAACTAAAAAGCTTTTTGCTTGGGAATACTGGCTAAATCATGATGCAAAAGGTACGAGGTTTAATCTCTGCTTTTTTGTGCTTTACTAATCTGTTTCATCTTTCTTTCAGCGTTCCCTTGCGGTACTTTCTCTATTGCTCCGTAAGTTCTTTTTCCGTCGCTCGTACTTAAGGGGGAAAATGGTTTAGCTTAAAGTGCTTTGTTAGTGGGTTGGGGGTTAAATTAATAGTTGATTGTTGGAGGGTGTAGAGTCGGGCTAGCTAATAGGCGTCAGAGCGATTCGACTTGCACGAATGTCTTCTCGGTGTAAGGGAGACGCTAGTCTTTGCTAAGCTACACTCTGATTTTGCCAAGCACACCTTCCGGTACGCTTACCATGTTACGACTTTCCTCTCTTTTGCAGTTGAAAGGTTTTAGATAATGGGCATTCTTGTAGTCTTAGAGAGGGTGACGGGCGGTATGTGCGCGCTTTAGGGCCGATTTCAGTTGGGCACTCTATTCCCAGCTTACTACTAAATCCTCCTTCAGCTACATGTTTCAATGCAGCGTTCGTGTTCGCTATTATTAGCGAATGTAGCCCATCTCTTCCCCTCTCATGTACTACACCTCGACCTGACGTACTGGGCTGTGCCAATTGCGCTTACTATTGAGCCTTCATAGGGTAAGCTGACGACGGCGGTATATAGGCGGGAAAAGCAAGGGAGGGTGAGGTTTAACGGGGTTTATCGGTTATAGGACAGGCTCCTCTAGGTGGATGTAAAGCACCGCCAAGTCCTTTGGGTTTCAGACTGGTGTTCGTAATTCCCGGGCGGATTGAGGGTGTGGTATTACAATCAATGTTTAGGGCTGAGCATAGTGGGGTATCTAATCCCAGTTTGTTTCTCAGCTTTCGTGGAGTCAGGTGAGGTTAAAGTCACTTTCGTGGTCGGGCTTCGTACCTTCGTAAGCGTATAACAGCCTTGAGGTCGTTCGGCTTTAGTTTGAGTCTTCCCTTAACCACGCTTTACGCCGTGGTCTGTCAACTTGGGCCCCTCGTATAACCGCGGTGGCTGGCACGAGTTTTACCGGCCCTAGAGTAGCCTTAACTAAGTCAAGCTTTCGCTTATGGCTTAATGTTTATCACTGCTGAATTCCCTTGAGGGCGTGGCTTAGCAAGGTGTTATGGGCTGCCAATGGGTGTGCCTGATACCGGCTCCATGTTCCCGAACAGGGAAAAATGGGCATCCTCACAGGAGGGCGGAGACTTGCATGTGTAAATCTAGCTACAGCCGACAGTAAAGTCAGGACCAAGCCTTTGTGCTTGCGGGTCTTTCTAGGGACCAGTCTTAACATCTTCAGTGTTATGCTTTTTACTTAAGCTACGCTTGC